CTGAATAAAATGGCTGAGAATAAGCGATAAATTGTAAATTTATTAACGAGAATTTATCTCTTTTATTAAGTCTTATAGTCAAAAATAAATGATTTAAAATTGCAAATTTTAAGGAGTAATTATTAATTACTAAGACTTAAAGATTAATTCTTTATTTATAATTTTGAAAATTATTAGTTTAATTTTAACTTAAAATCTTAATAAAAAAAAAAAGTTACTAAAATAATACCTAAAGTTGAAATTAAACTATAAAAATTAATTAAATTATTATTTTTAAAATAAAATTTTATTCATTTTAATTTAATAAAATTAAATATAAAAGTTGAATAAATAATACGAATATAAAAAAATAATAAAATTAATCTTATTATAATAAAAATAAATGAAATAATAAAATAATTATTAATTATTAAAAAATTAATTACTATTCATTTAGGGAAAAATCCAATAAAAGGGGGCAATCCCCCTAAAGATAAAAAATTAATTAAAAAAAAAAATTTAATTATTGAATTAAAATTAACAATAAATAATTGATTAATAAATAATAAATTAAAAATATGAAAAAATAAGCATATGATTCTAATTAAAAAAGAATAAAATAAAAAAAAAAAAAATCATAAATTTTCTCTAATTAAGATAGCTGCAAGCATTCATCCTAAGTTATTAATAGAAGAAAATGCTATTAATTTACGTAATGAAGTTTGATTAAATCCTCCTAAAGCTCCAATAATTCTATTTAAAATTATAATTAAAATTAAAAAATTTTTATTGAAATAATATGATAATAAAATTATAGGGGAAATTTTTTGTCATGTTATTAAAATAAATCTATTTAGTCATGATAATCCTTCAATAACATTCGGGAATCAAAAGTGGAATGGGGCAGAACCTATTTTTATTAATAAAGAAGAGTTAATTATAATTATTAAAAAATTATTAATTAAAAAATTTTTTAGAAAAATTATTTTTAATAAAATTAAAAATAAAAAATTAATTGAAGCAATAGATTGAGTTAAAAAGTATTTAATAGAAGCTTCATTAGATAATAAGTTATTTGAATTTGAAATTAGGGGGATAAATCTAAGTAAATTGATTTCTAATCCAATTCAACACCCAAATCAAGAATTAGCTGAAATAGTAATAAGGGTTCTAAAAATTAAAATAAATATAAAAAATATTTTATTAGAATTAAAAAAAAAATAAATTTAAAATAATAATAAATATTATTTCATAGAATTTTAAGTTCAATTATACATATATTTTAGTGTAAGATGCATAATAGTTTTTGAAACTAGGGGGTATAGTTTAATTCTATAAAATATAATAAAGATAGAAAATCTATTTAATTTATCCTATCAGAATAATCCTTTAATCAGGCACTTTATTAATTTAAAAAAAAGAATTTCTTTATATTTGAGGTATGAGCCCAAAAGCTTATATTTAGCTTATTTTTAATTTTTTTTTTTATAAAAAAAAAATTAAAAACGGTTTGATATAATTAAATAATATAAATAAATTGTTAATTTTATTAAAACTAATTATATATATATATATATATATATTAAAAATTTAATTTATTATTTATTTTTTTAATTAATTAAAATTTTAATTAATTAATAATTATATTAATAAAATAATAAATTAATTTATTAATATTTATATATATATATATATATTTAAATGAATTAAAAAAATTTAATATTTAATTTTAATTTTTAATATTAATATTAGAAAATAAGAGAGAAATAAATAATTAAAATTTAATAATTTATATTAAATATTTTATATAATAAAAAAAAAAAAAAAATCTATATAAAATAAATAATTATATAATAATATAAATTATTTATGGTTTAATTTAATTTATTATTTATTTATTTTACATATAAATTTTAGTATTTAAAATTATTTATTTAAATAATAATTAATTTATTTTATAGTAATTAATATTAAAAATTTAAGAAATTAAGATTTAGTAATATAAAAATTATTAACAAATTTTGTGCCAGCAGTTGCGGTTAAACAAAAATTAATTTAAATTTTATTAGTAATTAATTAAAATTTAATTTAAAAATTTAAATATTAAATTATTAAGTGAAATTTTAATTTAATTAAAAATTTACTTATTATTTTAATAAATTTTATTATAAACTAGGATTAGATACCCTATTATTAAAAATTTAAATAAAAATACTAAAAAAGTAATTATAAAAATATATTGAAACTTAAATAATTTGGCGGTATTTTAGTTCATTTAGAGGAATCTGTTTAATAATTGATAATCCACGAATAAATTTACTTATTTTATTATTTTGTATATCGTTGTTAAAAAAATATTTTTTAAAATAAATAATATTTAAAAATTATAAATAATAAATTAAATCAGATCAAGATGCAGATTATAAATAAGAATATAATGGATTACAATAAATTTATTTAAATGGATAATATTTTGAAAAAATTATTTTAAATTGGATTTAAATGTAATTTTATTTAGTTAAATAAAATGATTATAAATTAAAATATGTACATATTGCCCGTCGCTTTCATTAATAAATTGAAATAAGTCGTAACAAAGTAGAGGTACTGGAAAGTGTTTCTAGAAAGAACAAATTAGAGCTTGATAAAGTATTTCATTTACATTGAAAAGAAATTAATAATAATTAATTAATTTGAGGGGAAAAATTAATAATTAAATAATATAATAAAAATAATTTTAATATTTAAAATATCTATGGGGTTAAAGTATTTTAAATAGAAAAAATTAATTTATTTATAGTTAAATAGTATTGAGAGAGAATTTTGAAATATTTGAAATAAAATTAATTTAAAAGTAATTTTTATTTAGTGTATCTTGTGTATCAGAGTTTATTAATAATTTTTTATTAATTTAAATTTTTCGAATTTAAAAGAGTTAATTAATTAAGAAATATATTGTGAAAAAAATATTTTTAATAATTAATTAGAAATGAAATGTTAATCGTTTTTAAATATATCTAATTTTTTTAGAAAAAAATTTAATTTAAAATTTAAAATATAAATAATTAATTTAATTAATTAAATTAATTAAAATTTAAATTTAATATTTTAAGGGATAAGCTTTAAAATAAATAATTATAAAAATAAAAAATTATTTTAAAATTTTTAAAATTTATATTTTTTAAAAATTTTAATTTATTATAAATAATTTTAAATTAATAAAAATTTAAATTAAATTTAATTTTATATAAAAAATAATATTTGAATAAATTTTATAAAGTTATAATGATAAAATTAGTATATTAAAATTAAAATTTAATAAATTTAATTTTAATTTAGTAAAAAGAATTCGGCAAAAATTTATATTCACCTGTTTATCAAAAACATGTCTTTTTGAAAATAATTTAAAGTCTAATCTGCCCACTGATAAATAATTAAAGGGCTGCAGTATTTTGACTGTACAAAGGTAGCATAATCAATAGTCTCTTAATTAGTGACTTGTATGAATGATTGGATGTAATATAAACTGTTTCTTATTAATTTAATAGAATTTAATTTTTTAATTAAAAAGTTAAAATAATTTTAAAAGACGAGAAGACCCTATAGAGTTTTATAAATTTATTTGTTAAAATTATTTATTTATAAATAAATAATAATAATTAAATTTATTTTGTTGGGGTGATAAAAAAATTTAATAAACTTTTTTTAAATTAAACCATAAATAAATGAATTTATTGATCCAATTTAATAATGATTATAAAAATAAGTTACCTTAGGGATAACAGCGTAATTTTTTTTTTTAGTTCAAATAAAAAAAAAAGTTTGCGACCTCGATGTTGGATTAAGATAAAATTTAAATGCAAAAGTTTAAAATTTTGATCTGTTCGATCATTAAAATCTTACATGATCTGAGTTCAAACCGGTGTAAGCCAGGTTGGTTTCTATCTTTAAAAATATAAAATATTTTAGTACGAAAGGATTTGATATTTAAAATAATTTTATTTAATTGAATTTTAATAATAATAATATACATATTATTGAATAAAAAAAAATTACTATTTTGACAGAAAAATGTGATGATTTTAGAATTCATTGATATATAAATTATATTATATAGATAGTAAATGAATATAAAAGAAATTATATTAATTTTTATTGGTTTATTAATCTTAATTTTAGGGGTAATAATTGGTGTTGCTTTTTTAACTTTAATAGAACGTAAAGTTTTAGGGTATATTCAGATTCGGAAAGGTCCAAATAAATTAGGTATTTTAGGTATTTTACAACCTTTTTCTGATGCTATTAAATTATTTACTAAAGAACAAACTTATCCTAATTTTTCAAATTATATTTCTTATTATTTTTCTCCTATTATTAGATTTATATTATCTTTATTAATTTGAATGTTAATTCCTTATTATTTTAATATATTAAGATTTAATTTAGGAATATTATTTTTTTTTTGTTGTACTAGTTTAGGGGTTTATATAGTAATAATTGCTGGATGGTCTTCTAATTCAAATTATGCTTTATTAGGGGGTTTACGAGCTGTAGCTCAAACTATTTCTTATGAGGTAAGATTAGCTTTAATTATAATATCTAGAATTATTTTTATTATGGATTTTAATTTATTAAAATTTATAAATTATCAAGATTTATGTTGATTTATAATAATTATATTGCCTTTAAGATTATGTTGGCTATCTTCAAGAATAGCTGAAACTAATCGTACCCCTTTTGATTTTGCTGAAGGTGAAAGAGAGTTAGTATCAGGGTTTAATATTGAGTATAGAAGAGGGGGATTTGCTTTAATTTTTTTAGCTGAATATTCAAGAATTTTATTTATAAGAATATTTTTTATTTTAATATATATAGGAGGTTATGATTTAAAATTAATTTTTTATTTAAAATTAGTATTAATTTCATTTTTATTTATTTGAGTTCGAGGAACATTGCCACGTTATCGTTATGATAAATTAATATATTTAGCTTGAAAAAGATATTTACCAATTTCTTTAAATTTTTTATTATTTTTTGTGGGAGTTAAAATTTTTTTAAATTAAATAAAATATTTTTAGTATAAATTAATAGAAAATTTATATTCTTTCTTAAGTTTTCAAAACAAATGCTTTAACAAGCTCATTAATTAAATTAATTAATTATTAAAAATTAAATTATCTCAAATTTTATTAATGATTGGGTTAATAATAAAATATAAAAAATATAAAATTGTTAAAATTTGTCCAGTAATAATATAAGGATCTTCAACAGGTCGGGCTCCGATTCATGTTAATAAAATTACAATTGATACTATAGATCAAAATAAAAATTGATTAATAGGATAAAATTGAATTCCTTGAATTTTTTTATTGAAAGTAAAAGGAAGAATAATTAAAATTAAAATAGATATAAGTAATGCAATTACTCCTCCTAATTTATTAGGGATAGAACGAAGAATTGCATAAGCAAATAAAAAGTATCATTCAGGTTGAATATGAATAGGAGTAACTAGAGGATTGGCAGGAATAAAATTATCTGGGTCTCCTAATAAATAAGGATTAATTAATGTTAATATAATTAAAATAAATAATAAAATAATAAATCCAATTAAATCCTTAAAAGTAAAATATGGATGGAAAGGAATTTTATCTAAATTTCTATTAATTCCTAGAGGGTTATTAGAACCTGTTTGATGAAGAAATAATAAATGAATTATAATTATTATAATAATAATAAAAGGTAAAAGAAAATGGAAAGTGTAAAATCGAGTTAAAGTAGCATTATCAACAGCAAATCCTCCTCAAATTCAGTTTACTAATATATTTCCTAAGTATGGGATAGCAGATAATAGGTTAGTAATTACTGTTGCCCCTCAAAAAGATATTTGTCCTCAAGGTAATACGTATCCTATAAAAGCAGTTGCTATTAATAAAAATAAAATAATTACACCTGATATTCAAGTAAATTTTAAATTAAAAGATTCATAATAAATTCCTCGACCAATATGTAAATAAATACAAATAAAAAAAAAAGAAGCTCCATTAGCATGAAGAGTACGAATTAATCAACCATAATTAACATTTCGTGTAATATAGTTTACACTAAAAAAAGCTAATTCAATATTAGCTGTATAATATATTGTTAAAAATAGTCCTGTTAAAATTTGAATAGCTAAACATAAAGCTAATAAAGATCCAAAATTTCATCATGATGAAATATTTGAAGGTGAAGGTAAATCAACTAATGAATTATTAATAATTTTAATAATAGGATGATTTTTTCGAATAGGTTTATAAATATTTATCATTAGTTAAATATATAATAATTTAAAAATTAGATCGTAAAGGTCCATAAAAAATGTTAGTAATTTTAATTACTGCTACTAATGAAATAAATAAATAAATAATTAAAATTATTATTAAAAAAAATGTTTGATTATTATATAGTTTAGAAAGATTAATTATATTTTCATTATTAATAAAAATGAAATAATTAAAATAATTATAAATTTCTAAATTAATAAAAAAATTTATTCATGATAAATTATTTATTAAAAAAAAAGATATTAAAAAAATAAGTATAAAAGAAAAAATAAAATAAATTTTATTTTTATTAGAAATTTTAAATAATTCGTTAGATGCAATACTTGATACATAAATAAATAAAACTAATAAACCCCCTAAAAAAATTAAAAATAAAATATAAGAAAATCAATAAGTTTCAATTAATAATCCTGAAATTAAACAAGTTATAAGAGTTTGAACTAAAATAAGTAATCCTATAGATAAAGGATGATTAATAAAAAATATAATAAAAGAAATTATTATTAATATAAAAGATAAAAATTATTTTAAAATTTCAAAGAATAGTTTAAAAAAAAAATAATAATTTTGGAGATTATAGATAAAGAAATTTCTTTTTCTTTGAAGTTTTTAAAGAAATTTCTTAATTTTGGTTTACAAGACCAATGTTTTGTTTTAAACTATAAAAACTAATGATAATGAATTTAAGACTAATTTTTGTAATATTTTTTATTGGGAATATAATTTTTGTTTCTAAAAATAAACATTTATTAATTGTTTTGTTGAGAGTAGAATTTATAGTATTAAGAATTTTTTTTTTTATAATAATATTCCTTAGCTACATTAATTATGATATATATATATTAATAGTGCTTTTAGTTTTTTCTGTTTGTGAAGGAGCTTTAGGATTGTCAATTTTAGTTTCAATAATTCGTACACATGGTCATGATTATTTTCAAAGATTTAATATATTATGATAAAATTTATTTTTATATTAATTTATATAATTCCTTTATGTTTTATAAATAACATATTTTGATTAATTCAAATAATATTATTTTTTATAATATTTATATTTATAAATATAAATTTAAATATTATAAATATATCTAATTTAAGATATATATTTGGGTATGATATTATTTCATTTGGTTTAATTTTATTAAGAATTTGAATTTGTAGTTTAATAATTATAGCAAGAGAAATTTTAATTAAATTAAAATTTTTTGAAAAATTTTTTTTATTAAATATTGTAATTATATTATTAATATTATTTATAACATTTAGAGTGATAAATTTATTTTTATTTTATTTATTTTTTGAGGGAAGATTAATTCCAACTTTATTATTGATTATTGGATGAGGGTATCAGCCTGAGCGTATTCAAGCTGGGATATATTTATTATTTTATACTTTATTTGCTTCTTTACCAATATTATTAGGAATTTTTTATATTTTTAGAGAAATAAATTGTATAATAATTTATTTTTTTAAATTTTATGATTTAAATTTATATCTTTTATATTTTTCTATAATTTTAGCTTTTTTAGTAAAAATACCTATATATTTTGTTCATTTATGATTACCAAAAGCCCATGTTGAGGCCCCTGTGTCAGGGTCAATGATTTTAGCTGGGATTATATTAAAATTAGGGGGTTATGGGTTAATACGAGTATTAATTTTTTTACAAAATATTAGTCTAAAAATAAATTTTATCTGAATTATTATTAGATTAGTAGGAGGATTTTATATTAGATTAAAATGTTTTTGTCAAGTTGATATTAAATCTTTAATTGCTTATTCATCTGTGGCTCATATAAGATTAGTAATTAGAGGAATTATAACTTTAAATTATTGAGGATATATAGGATCTTATATTTTAATAATTGGCCATGGATTATGTTCTTCAGGAATATTTTTTTTAGTAAATATTAATTATGAACGTTTACATAGACGAAGATTATATATTAATAAGGGAATAATAAATTTCATACCTTCTATGAGATTATGATGATTTTTATTAATATCTTCTAATATAGCAGCCCCCCCCTCTATAAATTTAATAGGAGAAATTAGTTTAATTAATAGATTAGTGAGATGATCTTGACTTTCGATAATTTTTTTAATATTAATTTCTTTTTTTAGAGCTGGGTATAGCTTATACTTATATTCATTTACACAACATGGAAAATATAATTTAGGAATATATAGATTTTACATGGGATTATCTCGGGAATATTTAGTTTTAATATTACATTGAATTCCTTTAAATATTTTAATTTTAAAAATTGATTATATAATAATTTGATTTTATTTAAATAATTTAATAAAAATATTGATTTGTGGTATCAAAAATATGAAATAATTCATTTTAAATTATATTTTTAGAAAAAAATTCTATCTGTTTTGTTAGTTTTTTTTTTTTATTTTTTTTTAGAATAACAAATTTTTTATTTTCAATTTATTTTATTATAAAAAATATGGTAATTTTTTTGGAGTGAGAATTAATTTCTTTTAATTCTAAAGTTATTGTTATATCTATTTTATTAGATTGAATATCATTATTTTTTATAATATTTGTTTCATTAATTTCTTCTGTTGTAATTTATTATAGTAAAAGTTATATATCATCAGAATTAAATTTGAATCGATTTATTATTTTAGTATTATTATTTGTTTTTTCAATAATTTTATTAATTATTAGACCTAATATTATTAGAATTTTTTTAGGTTGAGATGGATTAGGGTTAGTTTCTTATTGTTTAGTTATTTATTATCAAAATATTAAATCTTTTAATTCAGGAATATTAACTGCTTTATCTAATCGAATTGGAGATGTTTGTATTTTAATAGTTGTAGCTTGAATATTAAATTATGGAAGATGAAATTATATTTTTTATTTAAATTTTATGTTTAATGAATTTTCTATAATAATTATTAGAGGAATGATTATTATGGCAGCTATAACTAAAAGAGCTCAAATTCCATTTAGATCTTGATTACCAGCAGCTATAGCGGCTCCTACACCAGTTTCTGCTTTAGTACATTCGTCGACATTAGTCACTGCTGGGGTATATTTATTAATTCGTTTTAATTTTTTATTAATAAATACATTTTTTATTAAAATTTTATTATTATTATCTGGTTTAACAATATTAATAGCTGGAATTTCAGCAAATTATGAATTTGACTTAAAAAAAATTATTGCTCTTTCTACTTTAAGACAATTAGGATTAATAATAAGAATTTTAAGTATAGGGATACCAGATTTAGCTTTTTTTCATTTATTAACTCATGCAATATTTAAAGCTTTATTATTTATATGTGCAGGAGTTATTATTCATATAATAATAAATATTCAAGATATTCGATATATAGGAGGGATAAGATTTTATTTACCTTTAACTTCTTTATGTTTAAATATCTCAAATTTAGCTTTATGTGGAATTCCTTTTTTAGCGGGATTCTATTCTAAGGATATGATTTTAGAAATAGTAAGATTAAGAAATTTAAATTTTTATGTTTATTTTTTATATTATATTTCTACTGGGTTAACTATGTATTATACTATACGTTTATTAATATATTTAATAATTAATGATTATAATTTATTAGTAATTTATAATTTATATGATGAAGATTACATTATATTAAAAAGAATATTTATATTATTAATAATGAGAGTAGTAAGAGGAAGATTATTAAGATGAATAATTTTTTATTATCCTTATATAATTTATTTAAGTTTTAATATAAAATTAATAGTAATTTATGTTAGTTTAATGGGTATATTGTTAGGTTATATAGTAAGAAATATAAAAATTTATTCAATTAATAAATTTAAAATAATATATAGTTTAAGAAATTTTTTATGTTTAATATGATTTTTACCTAATTTATCTACTTATGGGATTAATTATAATTTTATAATTTTTAGAAAAAAATTATTAAAAAATATTGATATAGGTTGAATAGAATTATATAGAAGACAAGGTATTTTTAAAATTATAAAAAATTATACTATTTTCTATAATTTTTATCAATTAAATAATTTTAAAATTTATTTATTTAGATTTATTTTATGAATATTAATTTTTTTTATAATAATAATAGTATTTTAAAAATTTAAATAGCTTATATAATTTAGAGCATAATATTGAAGATATTAAGGAAATTAGAAAAATTTTTAAATAAATATTTATAAAAAAAAATTTTTTATTATTACAATGAAAATGTAAAGTTTTTAATATTAAACTATATAAATAGAAATATTAATGGAATTTAACCACTAAAAATTAAGTTAGCAGCTTAATTTTATTCTTTATATTTCTAAATTTAATTGGAATTAAATATTCAATTTTATCATTAACAGTGATATACCTCTTTTTGGTTTCAATTAAATAAGGAGTAAATACTCATTCTTTTAAGTCGAAATTAAATGCAAAAATTGCTTCTTATTTTAAGATAAATTAAAGTTAAATTATAATATTTTTTGATTGCAAATCAAATGTTTTATTTAAACTATAATCCTAATTTTAATAAGTTCAATTTAACATATTTTGATTTCATTCATGATATAATCCAATTAATAAAATAATAAAAAAAAAAAATTTAATTATACATCAAATTATAAAATTTACATTTATAAAAATTGGAATAATTGGGAAAATTAAAGCAATTTTTACATCAAAAATTAAAAAAATTATTGTAATTAAAAAAAAATGTAGAGAAAAAGGAATTCGAGATTTAGATTTTGGGTCAAATCCACATTCAAAAGGAGAGCATTTTTCTCGGTCTATAAATGTTTTTTTTGATAAAATAATTGATAAAAATATAACAATATTAGAAATAAAAATAATAATTAAATTAATATATAATAAAATTAAAATTATTTATATTAATAAAAATTAAACTTTTTGATTGGAAGTCAAATATACTAAATATATTATATAAATAATTAATTTCCTCATCAATAAATTGAAATGTATAAAAATAATCACACTACGTCTACAAAATGTCAGTATCATGCAGCTGCTTCAAATCCAAAATGATGATTATTAGAAAAATGATTATTAATATGTCGAATTAAGCAAATTAATAAGAAAGTTGTTCCAATAATAACATGTAATCCATGGAATCCTGTTGCTATGAAAAAAGTTGAGCCATAAATTCTATCTGCAATAGTAAAAGGAGCTTCAAAATATTCGTAAGCTTGAAGAATAGAAAAATAAATACCTAAAATAATAGTTAAGAATAAACTTTGTGTAACTTGAGAAAAATTATTTTGTATTAAAGCATGATGTGCTCAAGTAACAGTAACTCCTGATGAAATTAAAATAATAGTATTGAGAAGAGGAATTTGGAATGGATTAAAAGGGATAATTATTGAAGGGGGTCAACTATTTCCAATTTCAATATTAGGGGATAAACTTCTATGAAAAAAAGCTCAAAAGAATGAAATAAAAAAAAATACTTCAGAAATAATAAAAAGAATTATTCCTCAACGTAATCCTTTTAATACTAAAATTGTGTGTTTACCTTGTAAAGTTCCTTCACGACAAATATCTCGTCATCATTGATATATAGTTATAATAATAATTAAATATCCAATTATAAAAAGATTAAAATTAAAATTATGGAATCATTTAATTATTCCTGAAACTAATGTGAATACACCAATAGCTCCAGTTAAAGGTCAAGGGCTATAATCTACTAAATGATAAGGGTGATTATGATTAGACATTAATTAACTTCACTAGAGTATAAAGTTCTTAAAATAGCAATAACATATGATTGAATAATTGCTACTGCAGATTCAAGAATTAATAATAAAATTTGAATTAAAATTAAAAATATTACAAAATAAGAGGGTAAAGAATTACCTGTTCCTCTTAATAATGTTATTAATAAATGACCTGCAATTATGTTAGCTGTTAATCGAACAGCTAAAGTTCCTGGTCGAATAATATTACTAATAGATTCAATTAAAACTATAAAAGGTATTAAAATTCTAGGGGTACCTTGAGGAATTATATGGGCAAATATATGTTGATAGTTATTAATTCACCCAAAAAGTATAAATCTTATTCATAAAGGTAATGAAATAGAAAGAGATAAAGTTAAATGACTAGTACTTGTAAAAATATAAGGGAATAATCCTAAAAAATTATTAAATAAAATAAAAGAAAATAATGAAATAAAAATAAAAGTGGATCCATTAGAGTTATTAGTTAATAAAGTTTTAAATTCTTTGTGAAGAGTAGAAAGAACAAAATTTCAAAGGATAAAATGACGATTAGGAATTATTCAAAATAAATAAGGAATAAATATTAAACCAATTAAAGTTCTTAGTCAATTTAAGGAAAGATTTAAAATATTAGTTGAAGGATCAAAAATTGAAAATAAATTATTTATCATTTTCAATAAAAATTTTTTAAAAAATTAATTTTTACAAGTGTTTTAGTTAATAAAGTAGTTGGTTTGTTATAAAAATTATAAAAATTAAGAATATTAAATAAAATAAAAATACTAATAAAAAAAAATAATAAAAATAATCAATTAATAGGTATTATTTGAGGAATAAAAGAATATTACATAGTTGTAATAATTTTAATTTGACATATTAATGTTATAATTATAACTAATTCTTTATTTTAATTTTCATTAGAAGTAATTGCTAATTTACTATAATATGGTTTAAGAGACCAGTACTTGCTTTCAGTCATCTAATGAAGAATAATTATTAATTCAATTAATAAAATTTTTAATTGAAATTCTTTCAATTACAATTGGTATAAAACTATGATTTGCTCCGCAAATTTCAGAACATTGACCATAATAAAGTCCAGGTCGATTAATGAAAAAATTAGTTTGATTTAATCGACCTGGATTAGCATCTACTTTAATTCCTAAAGAGGGAATAGTTCATGAATGAATTACATCTGTGGCAGTTACTAAAATTCGAATTTGATTATTTATTGGTAAAACAATTCGATTATCTACATCTAATAAACGAAAATTATTTAAATTTATATCATTTATAGAAATTATGTAAGAGTCGAATTGAATATTTTTAAAATCAGAATATTCATAAGTTCAATATCATTGATGACCAATAGATTTGAGTGTAATAAGAGGATTATTAATTTCATCTAAAAGATAAAGTAATCGTAAAGAAGGTAAAGCAATAAAAATTAAAGTAATAGCTGGTAAAATAGTTCAAATTAATTCAATTATTTGTCCTTCAAGTAAAAATCGATTAATATAATTATTAAAAAATAGTCTAACTATTAAATATCCTACTAAAATGGTAATTATAATTAAAATAACTAAAGTATGATCATGAAAAAAAATAATTTGTTCTATTAAAGGAGAAGCTCTATTTTGAAGATTAAAATTAGATCAGGTTGCCATTTCTAAAAAAAGGATAATCCTTTATAAATGGGGTTTAAATCCATTACATAATGTCTGCCATATTAGAAATTTCTTAAAATAGGTAATTCGTTATAAGAATGTTCACTAGGGGGGAAATTTTGAAGTCATTCAATAGAAAAAGATAAATTTATTGAAAATAAAATAATTCGTTTATTAATTATAGATTCTCAAATAATAATTAGTATAAATAAAGTTCCTAGGAAAGAAATATAAGATCCTAAAGATGAAATAATATTTCAAGAAATATAAACATCAGGATAATCAGAGTATCGTCGTGGTATTCCTGCTAATCCTAAAAAATGTTGAGGGAAAAAAGTTAAATTAACTCCAATAAATATTGTAATAAATTGAATTTTTAGGAGATAAGGGTTTAAAGATAACCCAGTAAATAAAGGATATCATCTAATAAATCCTCCTATAATTGCAAAAACAGCTCCTATAGAAAGAACATAATGAAAATGAGCTACTACATAATATGTATCATGTAAAGTAACATCAATAGAAGAATTAGCTAAAATAACTCCTGTTAAACCTCCTACTGTGAATAAGAATACAAATCCTAATCTTCATAATATTGAAGGACTATAATTAATTTGTGTTCCGTGAAGAGTTGCTAATCAACTGAAAATTTTAATTCCAGTAGGTACAGCAATAATTATAGTAGCTGAAGTGAAATATGCTCGAGTATCAATATCTATTCCAACTGTAAATATATGATGAGCTCAGACAATAAATCCTAATAATCCAATTGCTATTATTGCATAAATTATTCCTAAACATCCAAAAGTTTCCTTTTTTCCTCTTTCTTGAGAAATAATATGAGAAATTATTCCAAATCCCGGTAAAATTAAAATATAAACTTCTGGATGACCAAAAAATCAAAATAAATGTTGGTAAAGAATAGGGTCTCCTCCTCCTGCAGGATCAAAAAAAGAAGTATTTAAATTACGATCAGTTAATAATATTGTGATAGCTCCTGCTAATACAGGTAATGAAAGAAGTAATAATAAAGCAGTAATTCCTACAGCTCACACAAATAAAGGTATTTGATCAAATGATATATTATTAGGTCGTATATTAATAATAGTAGTAATAAAATTAACAGCCCCTAAAATTGAAGAAATTCCTGCTAAATGTAAAGAAAAAATAGCTAAGTCTACTGATCTTCCTCTGTGAGCAATATTAGAAGATAAAGGAGGGTAAACAGTTCATCCTGTTCCTGCTCCGTTTTCTACAATACTTCTGAAAATAAGTAATATAAGAGAAGGGGGAAGTAATCAAAATCTTATATTATTTATTCGAGGGAAAGCTATATCGGGAGCCCCTAATATTAGGGGAACTAATCAATTACCAAATCCTCCAATTATAATAGGTATTACTATAAAAAAAATTATAATAAAAGCATGAGCTGTAACAATAGTATTATAAATTTGATCATCTCCAATTAAAGATCCAGGATTACCTAATTCTGCTCGAATTATTAAACTTAAAGAAGTTCCGACTATTCCTGCTCAAATTCCAAAAATAAAATATAAAGTTCCAATATCTTTATGATTTGTGGAGTAAAGTCATTTTCG